CATTCTATAAATTCTTTTCATTACCTCTCGTGGGAAAACGATCCTACAAAGAAAGTAATTGTACAGTACGAAATAACATAAAAACAGACTAATAATATAAAAAAGATATACACCTTACTACTCAAATTGTTTCGTCGGAATTTCAAATTTATATTCTAATAAAACAAATAATAAATAGTTTAATCCGATTAGATTTCATGCAAATGTAGTAGTATACCAATAACGGGAACTAGTTAGGATTAGGATAACTCGATAAAAGTTTTGATTGAATATGGTTGAATAATCATTCTATGCTGAAAAGTTTTCGATTTTTATAGTTAGAATTGATTGGTCGTATCTATCCAATACCTATAATCTACTATGATAACGACTCGCTATTCACTCGGGTTCTGAGTCATAATCATTATGTAGGAGAGATGGCCGAGTGGTTCAAGGCGTAGCATTGGAACTGCTATGTAGGCTTTTGTTTACCGAGGGTTCGAATCCCTCTCTTTCCGTACCTTCAGCTAAACCACCAACGGTACTTATCACAATACAATGTCTCAAATCAACTAATAATGGATACCATTAGTCCAAGAGTTAGGCTTTCCTTTGGTATAGATTCCATATTCCTAATTGTTGTGATACATAAAATTAAACTACTGAAAAAAGGTCGACAAGGAATTCAAATATGGCAGCCAATCTCTTACTTCGACGAAAAGAGAAGAGAGCAAAATAGCCCTAATCTTTTTTTTGTTAGTTAGGTTTAAGTTTGACGGGAATAATATTCTACGACTAGCAATTCGTTTATTTTCAAACCGACCCATTTATTATCTATTATTTGATTGACTACTCCTTTATATTGGAACGGGTGAAGAGTCAAATATTTTGGCACTTCCTCATGAGGGGATGAATCAAGAGAATTTTTAATCAGAGTTTGGGATTTTTGTTCATCCTTCGCTGTAATAACATCTCGTGGTTTGCAGCGATAACTTGGTATATCTACTATACGACCATTAACTAAAACATGTCTATGGTTAACTAATTGGCGGGCTCCAGGAATAGTCGACGCCATACCCAATCGAAAAAGGATGTTATCCAAGCGCATTTCAAGTAATTGTAGTAAAACCTGACCTGTTGAACCTTTGGCTTTTCCCGCGATACGGACATATTTAAGTAATTGTCGTTCTGTAAGACCATAATGAAAACGCAATTTTTGTTTTTCTTCTAGACGAATACGATATTGAGATCTTTTACCGGAACGCGATTGGTTTCTAAGATCACTTCCGGTTCTAGGCCTTTTACTAGTTAGTCCCGGTAAAGCCCCCAGACGGCGTATTTTTTTGAAACGAGGACCTCGGTAACGTGACATAAAGACTCCTTATTTTATTTTAATTTTACAGAATAAACCTAAATTAAAACTGAACTATAAATGAAGTGAAATCAACTGAAGTATTCTACTACAAAGAATAATGAGATAAATTATATCAATATACGGACTCTTTTGTATGCTTATTGTATGTATATATAAAAAAAAAGGATCCTTTTTTTTATATATTTTTACTGTAAATATATAACTCCTCCTATTTTTATTCGTAGTTGGACGTTCTTACAAGATAATAGATCGGTGACCCTTAACCCTTAGAAAAGGGGAGGAAGCCTTTAATTTAATACTATTTTCCAGCATTCTTTAGATTTCACGGAGACATTAGCAATCACGTAAAAAAGCAACCAAATAGATAGAAGCCAGCTATCGGAATCGAACCGATGACCATCGCATTACAAATGCGATGCTCTAACCTCTGAGCTAAGCGGGCTCACACAATAGAAATTGGGCATGCATAGGAATTCAATAACCTACTGGGATCGTAGCTATTAACTATCCATTCTTAGCTATTCATAATTAATATGAGTCTAGAAAAGAATAGAAAGCGCATATTTCAAATAAATATTTAATATTTTTAGATGATAACCATTAATTGACTATAGCGATATGTAATTTCTATTTATTTATCTTCAGTATCGGAATTAAACAGTCACATTTAAAATGATATTTTCATTTTTTATTATTATCTATTACTTTAACTATAGAAACTATATATCATATATATATATCTTTCGAAATATATTTCGATTTTTTATTAATTATTATAAATTATTGAATCTAAATTCTTATATATTTTTTTTGAATTACGAATTGATTAGCTATAGTAATTAGATTACTAAGTAATAGTAATTCTTAATATTGATTTAATTAGAATTCATTTCCATTTCGTTTTTAGTTAAGGAAATCATCAAAATGAAAGAAAGAGACGCAATCCCTGAGACATTACTCCGCTTTCAGTCATAAATAAAAGCATAAACTAAGACAAAATCGACCGTTTGAGTATTCAAAATTTATCGGGGAAAATGGGCGGAAAAAAAGACTATATATGTGATATATATCCAGCTAGATTGAATTGTGGGTACAGAAATGATAAAATAATTTCTGATTGAACCAAATATAAGATATGGGTCTCCG